TGAACGAAAAAAAACAACCAAATTTGACCCATAACATCTATGTCAGCTTTTCTATCTTGAATCCATTCAAGGTGGCTCGCTTTATAGATGATCCCTCTATAAGAGGAAGATTGGAAAAATCTTTCTAGTTACTTCGTTCTCTATTTCTAGTGGAGAGAATCCTGAGGAAAAGTCTTTTTTTTTTCTACCGAGCTAAAAAAATATGTTGATGTCTATAGTAAACCAAAGTCATCATTTTATAGCTATTTTACTTCAATTTTCCCTCGACAAATAAAAAATAGAAGATTTAGTTACGATTAGAATTTTTTTTTTACTTTCCTTATCCATGGATTCATACTCATTCAATTGGAAGTATTGATCCAATTCAATAAGAATTCTGTTTCGTAATTTCAGAATCCAATTTTCAAATTTTCAAATTTTTATTTGGATAAAAATCACGAGAATGTGGATTTGTCCTCGAATTTGTCATTGCGAGGTAAAGGGTTAAATCCTTTTTAAGAAATGAAGTTTTTGTTCGGAATACAAAGAAAACCGAAGGACCCCTTAACTATTAGGGGATTCATAGAACGAATCTCACTTTTACCACTAAACTATACCCGCTACAATGTCATTATTATATAGAAATGGGTTTTTGTCGAACAAAAAAGAATTGTGGCGGTATCAGCAAAAATCCTGAAACTTAGAGTGTTGATGCCTTTTGTCAGGTGACTCTAATTATTACTAAAAGGGATGATTTAAATAACCTATTCTATCTTTTTTGCTGAAGGGTTTTGGACCGATTAGGGTTCGATAAAATAACGTCAGTTATAATTATAATATAAAAATAACTAATGGAAGAATTCAAAATGGAACCCCCCTTTTTTCAAGTAAAGAAGTTCTCAAACAAAAAGGAGAGGATCTTTTTAATTATCCTTTTTTTTACATATAGTTTTAGGAATTAGTTCCAACTATATCTAGTAATCTAGTAAAAAAAACATAGTACCTTTTCAACTAAAGTATTTTGAAAAGGCCCGGCTAGGTACTAACCCGGCCAGGCCGTGGGAATGAAAAAGCCCTTACTCTTATTTTATCAAAAAAAAAAAAAATAATGGGATTGTAGTTTAACCGTCTTTAGATCCATATTTTAGATCTATATAATAAAAGAATAAAGGAAAAATAAAGAAGAAATATTCTTTTCAATCCTTACCTTATACATGTTAAGTAATGTAACATAGTACTTATTCTTTTTCAACTGGAGAGATGGCTGAGTGGACTAAAGCGTCGGATTGCTAATCCGTTGTACGAGCTATTCGTACCGAGGGTTCGAATCCCTCTCTTTCCGTTTCCGTTGAATTTGTTTTCTTTAATATTTATCGGAAAGGAAATCTTTTTTATTTTCTTTTCTAGAAAAATTCCTAGTTAAAGGAGTAAATTGAAAAAATGGTAAGGAAATTTTAAAATAAAGCAAAAGAAACAAAAAAGTCTTCTCCTATTTTTTTATTCTTCTCGTCCAGGATTACGTCCTGGATCATTAGATAGGAATCCGAAGATGAAGAGAGAAACAAAGAATATAACTACTGTGTAAACGAAGAGTTTGAGAGTAAGCATTACACAATCTCCAATATCATTTTTTTTGTAAAAAAGAGAATAGATTCGTCATTTTTATACCCCATATTCTAACTATTTAGATACTAAGAAATGAAGCTGCTTCAAAAAAAATGAATTTTCAGAAATTCAGTTGTAATATTTGGAAGAAGACTCTTTCATTATCAAAAGTCTCTTTAATATTAATATCCAAAACCAAAATAGTTAATTGGTGGGTAACCCACTAGAGTTTTTCACCGGAAAAGCGTCAGAATGCAGAAATGGGGTGATCCAGATTTAGGGCAACTGGTTTCATTTGCACCAAGAGCTCAGCCCTATCTGATCTTATCAATTATCCATTGTTAATATTTTTTATCGAATAAAGGATGCATTTTTCTAGAACAGTATTATTATTATATTAAATATCTCAGCGAAAGCTTACAGCAGCTTGCCAAACAAAGGCTAAGAGAAAAAATAGCAGAGGTATAACTGGCATAAGATCTACAATTGGATTTAAAAAGGCGTAGGCCTCAGGTAATTTGGCAAATAAAACATGAATCGAATAAAGGTCAGAATTAAGACAGATACCGCTCAAACTGAAGATATTAAGCATAACAAAAGTTTTTTGTTCTTGGAGATAATTGCTTTTTGATTGAGTTATTGATATAAGAGAAAATGAAGAAAGTAAAATAGACTCAAAAACTCTTCTTTTTCTTTGAATTTACCCAATCAAAAACCCTTCTATTTTCAATTCAAATATAGAAGAAATTCGAATTTCATACAATATCTTATATCTTAATTAAATTATATGTAATGATCAATCCATTTTTATATAATTCTATATCGACACGTGTTTAAAATTATCTATTCCATAGAAATTTTGGCTGGAATTGACGAACAACCACTACTAACACTAGTGTTTATTAGTGAAGAATATAAGAAGTGGGGCGTGGCCAAGTGGTAAGGCAACGGGTTTTGGTCCCGCTATGCGGAGGTTCGAATCCTTCCGTCCCAGAGGATATGGATTATATGCGACTAAAGAACGCTTTTTTTTTGAAAATCCTCGTTTATTTACAATAACAGAGTAATAGCCTATTGGATAGAATTTGATTCTTCTTTCTACTTTAATTACTAATACTAATTTTTTTCTGAACCATGTCTTTTTTAGAAACTTAATTAAGTTCAAATGACAGATATATTTTTATATTCAGTATAACTAACATAAACCACACTAGTTTGAATAAAAAAAGAAGTTGTACAGCCCTTTCATCGGCGGCACATGCTCTTTCATATTCATACTGAAGGTAAGTACTTAGAAAAACTGTACCTGCCTTTTATTTAATTTAAAGTAAAGGGATATATCGATTAATTTAGTAAGACGTTTTCAATTCTAAACAAAAGTCTTGGTAGTAAGTGAATTCAATCAAGGGTATTAAGTCTCTTCAGACAAAACTTTAGTGGGATAAAATAAAAATTAGGAACAAGAGCTTAATCCGAATCCTTTTTTTATACTTATCCTAGCTCACCTAGTGTATCTCGGAAAAAGGCCTGCTTTTTATTTATGCTTCATCATCTCCCTAACGAAAAGTATCCATTTTAATAACTTTATCTGTTCTACAAACCTCATTAATAAAAGATCAAGTAAATTACATACGTAACAGATGTTTTTTTGTTTGAACCCCCTTTTTTAGGTATTTCCATTTTTGCTCTAATTCAAAAAATGAATTAATAATTGTAAATCTAGCTAACAATTTTGAGAGGAGGCGATTCGTCTATTCTAGTCACTTTATGGAAAAGATTACAGAAAATTTACTTTCAAGTGGGGACTTCAATGTATTGTTCTATTTAAGTAACAACAGTGTTTTTCTTTTTGTGACAAATATTTATGATCCTTTTAATTGAAATAGTTAATCCAGAATTAAGAATTAAGTTGACAGTTGTTTAACTTAGCGAATAGATACGGAAATCCTTTACTCATTCGATTCCTATTTCTGTAATCAGATAAAGCAATAAGGAAGAAAAATTTTCCACAGATATCACTCTTTTTATCCACTTCATAAAAAAAAACCTGGAATTTTTTTTTTACTTAGCTATTTTCCTTAACCTATCGATGGTTGAATTAATGGATTTTTCTATCTTAGGATAGGCTGAAAACATGTATTGTATTCAAATAATGATGTTGAAGTAGGAAATAAATGTGTTTTCAATATTTTCCATGATTTCCTGTGAGTTCTCGGTACTCGACGAGGTGGATTCATTAAAACGAACTCCTTGATTCATGTTATTTTTATTGTATTTTTATTATATCATTCTATTCTTCTATACTTAAATATAAAAAAAAAAAAAAATAATACTTTATTATACAATCAAATTTGGAATTCAAATAGGGGATTTAAGGTGAATTCTTTGTGAGTACTTCCTTAGAAAAGAATTTCGCTACCCATATACACATAAAATAGATTACTATATCCGGAGTACTGACCAAACCAATGACTACTCATGATTCCATTTCTAAACTATAGGATGTTATGGTAAAACTTCGTTTGAAACGATGTGGTAGAAAGCAACGTGCGACTTGAAGCACATGATCAGTTGTGGATTCTTACATCCGTCATTTTAGATCGCAATGAAGGTGCCCTTGGCTCGACATCTTTTGTTCTGTTCTATTACTCTCAATTGTAATTCAAATAGTCCATAATATGATGGAGCTCGAGTATAAAGTATTGATTGATTTCTCAGGGGCAAGAATCTAGGGTGAGTGTCAATGAATAAGTTGGAACAACTTCGTAAGTGTATATTCAAGATATAAATCGAAAGGATCGAATTCGAACACGTTTCAAACCCGTTTTTCGAATTGGTAAAACTCTTTTGATCAAAAGTGTATAAAGCGGGAATCAAGCATTTGAATGATTCTTTGATATAAGAAATCATAAAAAGGGGTATGTTGCTGCCATTTTGAAATGATTAAGGATCACCGAAGTAATGTCTAAACCCACGGATTCAAAGTAAAGCTAAAACATGTTGGAACAAGGAAAGACTTTTTTCAATTGTCTTAATAACTAGAGAAGAATAAAAAACTTCTAAACGAGACAGAAAGAGGTTAGAGACCACTCAATAACGGAAATGCCTCAGGCCATTCTTTAAACTATTTGAGAGTTATCTAACTTGAGTTATGAGTACGAATGCCTTTTTTGTTTTTTTGAAAACAAGAAAGGGCTTTATTTTTATTCTATTTATTTAATTATTTTAGGGATCTACTTCTACTTGGCATTTAAATTATAGAATTTCGAATCATTTTTTCTTGAGCCGTACGAGGGGAAAACTTCTTATACGGTTCTGGGGGGGGTATTCCATCTATCCCAATGAGCCGTTTATCGAATTGTTGCAATTGATGTTCGAACCCGAAGAGAAGGCAGAGATCTTCGTAAAGTGGGTTTTTATGATCCGATAAGGAATCAAACCAATTTAAATGTTCCGGCTATTCTCTATTTCCTTGAAAAGGGGGCTAAACCGACAGGAACTGTTCATGATATTTCAAAGAAGGCAGATGTTTTTAGGGAACTTTTTCTTAATCAATCGAAATTAAAGAAATAAAAAAAAGAGTGTGGGTATGACTCGGATCTAATCTAAATTTTTATACCTTTCCTTTACTATTCTCTTTCTTACTCTAATCAGAACCCATTTTTATTCTTCCTCTAAAACCACATGATAAGAACGAAAATACCTTGTATTGGTATTGTGAAAATCTTCAAATGAATAGAATAGCTCAAGAACTTGGATCTACAAATTCTGATATTCCTTTTAATTGGATGGTTTTCTTTGGAGTTCTAAAGGACGAGATAAAATTTGCTTTGTCAACTTCTATTGATTAATTAATTCCAATATATTTATATATATATATATTTTTCCTATTTGCTAGTTCCATTTAGTTTTTATCTATCTATCTATGTAGATAATCCATGTAGTGCCAATCCAACACAAGTCCTTCTTTTTTTCTTAGTAATTTCGATTAAAATGGAATTTCTTGTCGCTTTTGTATTGTATTTTTTTCTCAACATTTATCTTGACAACAGTCTATCGAACAAATATAATTAGATCGTGGATAAAAAGAAAAGCACCCATTTATCTTCGTTCCATAGATTTTGGTTTTTCTTTCCTTCATTTTTTATTAGTTTTTAGTTCAATGTTTTGATTATGTCATGCAATCTTTAGTTTGGTTTTGACTGGATTTATAGACTTTTTTGGCTTGGGGTTGCTAACTCAACGGTAGAGTACTCGGCTTTTAAGTGCGACTAGGATCTTTTACATATCTGGATGAAGCAAGGGATTCGTCCATACCGTCGGTAGAGTTTGTACGACCACGACTGATCCTAAATGGGAATGACTGGAAAAAATAGCATGTCGTATCAATAGAGAATTCTAAAACTGTTTCATTCGTAAAAGCTTGGTCCTGATTTGACTTCTTGGAGCAAAAAAAATGAATTGAAAGTTGGGTCAGGTTAATAAATGGATAGAGCCCTTTGGCTCCAATTGTAGGGAAACAAAAAGCCACGTGCTTGTGTTCGTAATTTGAATGACTAACCGATCTAATTATATGTTAAAAATATATTAGTGCCCGCTACGGGAAAGGCTTCGCCCATGAATGGATTATCCATTAAAAAAGAATCCTAACTATTCTCCATTTTAGAGGGGAGATGACTGTGTAAAAGAAGCTGTATATTGATAAATATCCATTTTCCAAAATCAAAAGAGCGATTAAGTTGAAAAAATAAAGGATTTCTAACCGCCTTCTTATCCTATAATGAATCTAATAAATTATTTATATGGAAAAGAGAGGATAGAGAGTCCGTTGATGAGTTTACTTATCTCCGAGGTGTTTATTCTTTATATTCCTCGAATACCTTGTTTTGACTGTATCGCACTATGTATCATTTGATAATCCACGAAATCCATTATCTTTTATTCCAATCGAATTTCCATTTTAAATTTAAATGGAGGAAGTTAAAGGATATTTAGACCTCGATAAGTCTCGTCAACATGACTTCCTATATCCGCTTATCTTTCAAGAGTCTATTTCTACATTTGCTCATGATCAGAGGTCCGTTTTGTTGGAAAATGTGGATTATGACAAAAAATTTAGTTTTCTACTTCTTAAACGTTTAATTAATCGAATGGATCAACAGAACCATTTTGCTCTTTTTACTAATACTAATGGTTCTAACCAAAATGAATTTTTTGGACACAATAAGAATTTGTATTCTCAAATGCTATCAGAGGGTTTTTCAGTAATTATAGAAATTTTCTTTTCCCTACGACTAGAATCTTTTTGCGAAAGGAAACAAATAGTAAAATTTCAGAATTTACGCTCAATTCATTCCCTATTTCCTTTTTTAGAAGATCAATTGGTACATTTAACTTATGTGTCAGATATAGAAATAACCCCTCCCATCCATCTCGAAATATTGGTGCAAACCCTACGCTACTGGGTGAAAGATGCTTCTTCGTTACATTTAGGGCGCTTCTTTCTTTACAAGTATGATAATTGGAACAGCCTTATTACACTAAAGAAATCCATTTCCATTTTTTTAAAAAAGAATCAAAAATGCTTCTTGTTCCTCTATAATTCTCATGTATGTGAATCCGAATCCATCCTCAGTTTTCTTCGTAACCAGTCGTTTTATTTACGATCAACATCTTTTGGACTCTTTTTTGAGCGAATCCACTTCTATGGAAAAATAAAAAAACCTCTTGTAGAAGTCTGTTCTATTCAAACCAAGCTAGGGTTGTTCAAGGATCCTTTTATTCATTATGTTAGGTATCAAGGAAAAGCCTTTTTGGGCTCAAAAGGTACGCCTCTCTTGATGAGTAAATGGAAATATTACCTTATCCATTTATGGCAATGTCATTTTTACGTGTGGGTTCAACCCGGCAGAGTTC